TCAACCTTTTCTTGTTGATCTAAATTATCCTGATCAACATTTTCTTGTTGTCCGTCTCTTTGATCCAAATTCTCCTTATCAACTTGTTGTTGTTGATCAAAATGCTCCTTATCAACCTTTTGTTGTTGATCAAAATGCTCCTTATCAACCTTTTGTTGTTGATAAAAATGCTCCTGATCAACTTGTTGTTGTTGATCAAAATGCTCCTGATCAACTTGTTGTTGTTGATAAAAATGCTCCTGATCAACTTGTTGTTGATCAAAATGCTCCTTATCAACCTTTTGTTGTTGATCAAAATGCTCCTTCTCAACTTGTTGTTGTTGATCAAAATGCTCCTGCTCAACTTGTTGTTGTTGATCAAAATTCTCCTTATCAACCTTTTGTTGGTGATCAAAATGCTCCTTCTCAACCTTTTGTTGTTGATAAAAATTCTCCCGATCAACATCTTGTTGTTGATAAAAATTGTCCTCATCAACTTCTTGTTGTTGATCAAAATTCGCCCGATCAACAGTTTGTTGGTGATCCAAATTGTCCTCATCAACATTTTCTTGTTGATCCAAATTCTCCCGATCAACCTTTTGTTGTTGATCAAAATTCTCCCGATCAACCTTTTGTTGGTGATAAAAATTCTCCCGATCAACATCTTGTTGTTGATAAAAATTGTGATCATCAACCTTTTGTTGTTGATCAAAATTCTCCCGATCAACCTTTTGTTGTTGATCAAAATTCTCCTTATCAACATTTTGTTGTTGATCAAAATTGTCCTTATCAACTTGTTGTTGTTGATCAAAATGCTCCCGATCAACCTTTTGTTGTTGATCAAAATTCTCCCGATCAACCTTTTGTTGTTGATCAAAATTCTCCCGATCAACCTTTTGTTGTTGATCAAAATTCTTCTGATCAACTTGTTGTTGATAAAAATTGTAATCATCAACAAGCTGTTGGTGATCAAAATGCTCCTTATCAACCTTTTGTTGGTGATCAAAATGCTCCTTCTCAACCTTTTGTTGGTGATCAAAATGCTCCTTCTCAACCTTTTGTTGTTGATCAAAATGCTCCTTCTCAACCTTTTGTTGTTGATCAAAATGCTTCTTATCAATCTCTTTTTCTATCGTTAAGACTCTCTCTTGATCTGGTGCGAATCCCTCTAGAATGCCTTCTATTTCTAATAGGCCATGAACTAGATCAAAATCATCCTCAACGCGTGTACCATAAGCGATCCTATTGTTTTCATTTGGTTCGGGTGGAGACCAAAGCTCTTGAGCGACCGATCCGGCAGAACAATTCAAAAGATAAAGAAGTATCGTTAATTTCTTCATGCTCATTCCAAGTTCGTAGTACGATCTGTACAAATAAGAATCCCCGTCGTTATCTAATCTCTTCTGCAAATAGATAGATATAGTATCTATAGGGCAATTACTTAGAAGGAAATTTTGTGCTACAGCCCTTCCTATCTGATAGAAAAGGAGCCGATTCGGAACCGGTATTAAATGGCCTCGAAAATCCCAAGTTTGTCTATGACGAGCGAATCTAATTGTATTTTCGTCTATAATTGATTTCCCCTGTACAATACTAATCGATAGGGCCTCATTGGTAAGTGCTTCAACATCTTGTGCCCTGTAACCCATGTTTATGGCCGCGAATCCATGAGCCTGAAACGCTTCTTTGTCCAAGCGAAATCCCCGAGTATATGAAAGAGTTAAAAAGTGCTTTTGTTGTTGTGGAATAAGAGGCCTTCGTATGTGAATGCACGTATCTAATCTATGCGGAGCTATTAGAGAGGGCTGCACTTGTCGGGGAATATGAGTCGAAGCAATAACAAGACTATTTCTATTGGCAGATCTTTCACAATCCCAGGAGAGAAGGTTCACTAATAGCGCGATGGGGAAGATAGCCGCATCGCTAAAATCCAGCTCATGAATGTTTGGAATCCAGATTATACAAGGATCCAGTACTTTCGTTAATTCGAATTGAAGGCTGGTATAAACTGGGGCTACGTGCCACACCGTGTCCATCTCCACAGTTAGCTCCTCGCTCCTAGTTAGCTGTTCCAGCTCCCCATTAATATATTCATTCATATGTTCAACAGGATCCATATCAAAAGAAATCTTGGCACGAGAATCATCAATATCCATATTGTCAAAAACATGAAGAGCTTCATTAATTAACTCAATCTCTTCACGAGGCTCACCAAAAAGCGGCTCATCGAGATCACTGTCCGCCTCCTCATCAATGTCCTCACTGTCATCAAAAAGAAAAACTGTATCGCGGAACTTGTCCGGAAATATCGTAATCAAAGGAACACAGGAGGTTTTCGTTAGGTATTTGACCAAATAGGATCGTCCAAGTCCTATACAACCTATCACTAAAATACCGCTAGGGGGGGATGAGGCTAAGCGGAGCGAAAAGGGTTTTTGGACATCAGCACTATTAGCGTCAGACGGGGTTTCTGCATAAGCGATTGTATGATAAAGAGCAAGGAATAGCCGTCTTTCTGCTAAACAGGATTTATTGAACTCATAATTTAGTAGATCCTTGTTATGAAGGTCAATTATGTTTCGTAAGTAAATTTCTCCCGGTTGTTCCATCATTTGAGAATGAAATTCATTCTTTGAGAAATGATCACTATCAGTCAGATTCCATAAAATTTGAAAGATACTTTTTTCTCGCGTGAAGGTGGAGAGCTGAATCAAGACGTCTTTTTCTTGATTCTCAACCCAATCACTCTTTCTGGCCCAGTAGTCTATTTTTTCATCAAGAAAATACTCGCCCTTTTTTCTTTTTTTTAGCACTGAATAGATCTCTTTACTTGTATGACTTAGATATCTCGTATTTATCGAAAAAGTGAGTTGATCGATGGGAATACTTATGAGATCGATGATCTGGGCGAGCTTGCTTTTCCAATGCACATCACCTAGAAAGAGATTAGTTAACACGAACCAGAAAGGATTCGATTCAGAGAGAGGATACCTATCCAGAAGTTGTCCCACCTCAATTTCAAGCATAGATGATGCCATTAAAAACATTTGGATCGTTTTGACCTCTTTCTGTAACTCGCTAGAGAGATCGAAAATAACGATAAGATTTCCAAGAAGGAGACCTCCAGTAACAAAAAGAAAGAAAATGCTTGAATAGAAGAACTCATTCAGATTTGCTTCTCTCCGATGTGTCGAGCTCCATGGTGACTGATGATTTCGAGGACGCATGTCCTGGAACAGAAGAATCTTCTGTAAACACTTCCTCTGAATCTCATTTAGCTTCCTCTGAATCTGCCTTATCTTCCTCTGAATCTTTCTTATCCGAGCAGATTTAGTCTTCCATTTTATAAGAAAAAATCGAATCTGTTTAATTCGCTCTTTTTTAAATGCTACCTTAAGAGATAACTTAATAATATCAATAAAATAGGATCCAATATTAAGAGTTATGGATACAAACTTGTTTTTTCTCTTTAATCTCCGGAATTCTTCTACAACAATTTGTACAAGTAGAGCCTGTAGATATCTGTACCCTGTCAAAGTAAAGGCCCATGGCAGATATGTTTTAAAGAGCTTCCATTTTTTTCGAGTAGCACTATCTCGTTTTCTAGACCTCTGCTTTTGCTTTTGCTTTTGCTTTGCCAGAGCGTTTTCTCTCGCTAGCCAAAGACCCAGTTTGTTCCCCAGACTCGGTTTCTTTTTGTCTGGTAAATACTTGTCAGAACGTAGAGTGTGAAGCAAAGCCATGTTTGAATTCAAATTGAGAGACTGATGCCAGTTCTTCCCTTCTGAATCAGATAGATTCATATCGGAACGAGATTGACAATAAGTTCTTTCCAAATTGACTACGTCTCCCTCTGTTCGAGGTGTTCCAGAAATGTCTGCGATCGAGTAAATAGCTCTACCAACGAATGGATCGGATCGACTTGGAAAATGGAAAGATTTGTCCAAGTTATCCGTTTCGTCAGGTATGAATATGTTCGATACCTGTGACTCGATTGCTGAAAGAGTATCTCTCCACCAAAATCTCCACCAAAAAGCATGTTTTTTTTTACCGACGCACAAAGAAAATTTTTTGTTGCGACTGAACAAGGTATTGAGGAATTGGACATACGTAAAATCATAATTTTTGCTACGGGCCTTTTCCACATAAAAGGGGAATATTTTGTTACAATCGAAGCCGAAGTCGTGTGGATTATTCAAGGCTCGAAGTCGATTTGCTTTATAAAAAGCAGATATCAACGAACTTCTATGAAATGGTTTCACGGGATTCAGCCAATTGTCTTGATCGTGGAATATCCTTGAGAAAGAGGAATCCGTGTTATCAAAGGATTTCCTGCGATTCTTTCTAGTATGGAATGAGTCAATGCTCCACTTTGGTATCTTATTGAACAAAGATGGTGATCTTGTTCCTCCATTGATAAAGGATTGCAATTTTTGGGAAGGCTCAGGATCATCCACTAAGGAGGGTTTCAATTTTGGCAAATAAACAATTTGAAGACCTATTGATTCTAACAACGGATTGCAGGAGTGATCATTCGGACCTTTCGATTTATAGATGTAGATCGCGAACCTATAAAAGAAGGTATTCCTGAAACTCACAAAGAGTGAAAAAAAACACTTGAGAAGTCGCTTGGCCAAAAAGAAACAAAACTTATGAAATCGCTCGGACAACAAGAAAGGAAGTGGCTTAGACAACTCGTCGATAATCTCAAACCAACCTTCAATAAGATGTATCTTTAATCGATCGAATCCTACTGGATCATGTTCCGGGAAATTCTTGATCCAAGTGGACCATTTGTATCTATATGCATCAGGATCCCGATTCATGGGAGAAATAAGAATAAGAGGATTGAACCATCTCTTCTGACTATTTTTCAAATTCGATAAATGTTGGTTGATCGTATATTTCATTAGAGTTCTATGATTCAGAGTATCCTTTCCTATTTTCCCCATCCTTAGATAAAAAGATTGATTCTCTTCATAAAAAATAGGAGGTAGAACCAATAAATATTTATTTTTCCATTCATCCCTCGAGTTGAATAAGAATTGTTTTTGATCCAATCCGTAGGAATCAATAGAAAAGGCAAATCCCTTATGATACACCAGATCCGGCTCCGTTATTGATAGAGTGAATAAATCTGCCATTTCGTGAAATCTCTCTTCTAATTCCGGATCTGATGAAATAGGATGAATTGAGACGGTATTTTGTAAATACATTAGTATCTTGAATAGATTAACCAGTTCTTTCATTTCCGATCGCCTGACAAAAGAAAGATCTTGTTGTTTCTTCAACAATTTCCGATCTCTAGTGGACCTCTCAGTAAGATTCGAGCCCATATGAAGTTCTGACCACCCCTCATTGAAAAAAGAAAGAACGGGTCTTGGAGGATTCCCAAGAACTTCTTCGCTTTCTTCCGGAAGCAGATCATTCATCTGATTCCCAAGAACTTCTTCGCTTTCTTCCGGAAGCAGATCATTTATCTGATTCCCAACTTCCGTCTCTGCTTGTTCAAAGGAAAGATCCCAAAGAATCGATCTTTCTTTTCGTTGTTGAATCTCTATTTGATTGATCCATTCAAAAGCTTCATTAGCTTCATTACTCAGGGAATCCAAAAATTCATCAAATTCCTCAAATTCATCATTTGAAGATTCTTTATTTGAAGATTCTTTATTTGAAGATTCTTTATTTGAAGATTCTTTCACTTGGCTAGACAACCTCTTTTTTATGATCCAGCGCCTATACCACCACAAACCCCAGTTAATAACGTACTTAAAACCCCAGTTAGTGCTAGACTTTTTAGTACTCTCTTTCAGATTCAAGAAAGAACTCTCAGAGTCAGAGATCCCTCTTTCTTTTGCTGGAGGATAGAGGAGCGAAAGAACGAACCTATTGAGATGGGAAGACCCAATGGATTCTGCCAATGTATTATCTCTGGGTCCAATTGAATGCACAGGTATAGTAGGAAAAAGCCCTGTCAAATAGACCTTTTTGCTTTCAACCATATTTCGATTGTTCATACGATAGATAAGGACCGCTACTACCAAGAGGATTCCATTTTTGATCGTGACCTTGAAAAATCGAGTGATTTTCATTTTGAACGGTAACGAGAAACCCCGTGAATTGCGTGTACGAGAAATCGCGATAATCCAAACGCGCGGATCCAAAAGTTTTAGAAAGCGTTCTTGGTCGAACAAAATTTGAATGACAAATGCCACTGAATTGACTTGGTTAGAAAAGGGTAATAACGAGTGAGACTTTTTGACCTCTCTCAACACCTCTCTCAATTCCCAAATAAAAAATCGTAAATCGATAGTCATATTGGTTACCTCCATATGATAAAAAGGGGATGAAAAACAATGAATTTTGATTATTTATCCTTTATAGGAATAATATCGAATCTGGAATCGGAATTTGTCCCGTTTAACCATTCTAAACAAATAAAACCACTTTAGACAGTGCCTTTCAATTGTTAAATAAAAGTTCTTAGTAGTATATGTTCTAGATAGGTAAAAATCGGAGAAGCAATACAAGGCCACCCCCCATTCGGCTAACGATTTTATTTCTATGCAAATAAAACTTTTGGTTGGGGGGGCAGTAGAAAGCACGATAACCCAACAGTCCTTCCACGGGCGATATAGAGGAAAGAAGGGGCTCTTTGCCGTGCTTTCCGTGCAACACTGAAATACCAGACGAGCAAATTCGAGCTCGTCCCTTAACTCTGACTCAAAAAACGGACGGAAATCCCACATAATAGATTTCTCCCTATTATAGGCTTTAAAAAAAAAAAGTGACTCGTTGGTTCTTTTTTCTAGAGTTGTTAGTTTATACTATGGCGATGATTTTTCATCCGAACCCTAAAAAAACCAACGAGTCACACAATAAGCATAGCAATTATCTCAAGCAGTGAAGGGAATTTTTATTAAACTTGCTAGAATTACGAAGAATTCAAATAAAACTATAGTTCTTTTTTCTACCGCATACTTTTTTTTTTGGTTTTCTTTTTCAATTTCAAATCAATTTGTATCCTTGTTTGGTATTTCCTTCTTTATATGAATTATTTGTTTCTTTTTGGTTATGCAAAAAAGTTTCAGTTGCTACAAGAATATGCCTGATCTGTCATATTTTGACTGGTTCTTTGAATCGGGATAATGCCAAGTGACTCGTTGGTTCTTTTTTCTAGAGTTGTTAGTTTATACTATGGCGATGATTTTTCATCCGAACCCTAAAAAAACCAACGAGTCACACAATAAGCGATGAAGTCAAGGTTTATTTTTCTCTATCTATTCTCGTTCCCAATAATACTGAATTCCAAATGCCAATTCTTCACCTTTATCGATTGTTAAAGAAAAGCTCCTAATAGGATTAGACGTTCCATAGATGAAATAATCTGAGAAAAGGAAGAACGAAATTGCCCATTCGTCTAACGAGTTTATTTCGAGGCAAATGTAACTTTTTAGAGGCGGATTACGAGACAGTACGATAACCCAACAGTCCTTCCACGGGCGATATAGAGGAAAGAAG